ACCTATAATGGTGTTCAATTATCAGAAACCGAATTTCCAAAAAATTGGTTGACAGACGGTATTCAGATAAAGATCCTATTTCCTTTTTACCTTAAACCTTGGCACAGATCTAAGGTGCCACCTCGCCAGAAAGATCCGCTGAGAAATAAAGAGCAAAAAAACGATTTTTGTTTTTTAACAGTTTGGGGAATGGAAACTGAAGTTCCTTTTGGTTCTCCCAGAAAACAACGTTCATTTTTTGAACCCATTTTTAAAGAACTCAGAAAAAAAATTATAAAATTACAAAAGAATCCTTTTTTAGTTATACAGGTTTTAAAAGAAAGAATAAATCTTTTTTTAAACCTTTCAAAAGAAAGAAAAAAATCGGTCATGAAAACCATTCTATTTTTAAAAGGAATAATAAAAGAACTTTCCAAAAGAAACCCAATTCAATTATTTGGATTAAGAAAAATAGATGAATTGAGTGAAACTAAAAAAGAAAAAAATGGGGTAATCAGTAATGGGATGATTAATGAATCGTCCATTCAAATTCGATTTATGGATTTGACAGATTCTTCATTGACAGAAAAAAAAATGAAAGATCTGGATGATAGAACCAGCACAATCAGGAATCAAATAGAAAAAATTACAAAAGATAATAAAAAAGGATTTTTAACTCCGGAAATCAATATAAATATTAGTTCTAATAAAATAAGTTATCCTACTAAACTATTAGCATCAATAAAAAATATTTGGCAGAAATTAAAGAAATTCAAAAGAATAAATGTTCGATTAATCCGTAAATCATATTCTTTTTTCAAATTTATAATTGAAAGGATATACATAGATATACTTATCTGTATCATTAATAGTCCGAGGATCACTACACAACTTTTTTTTGATAATTCAACAAAAATGATCGATAAATACATTTACAATAATGAAACAAATAAAGAAAAAATAGCTAAAACAAATAAAAATACAATTCGTTTTATTTGGACTAAAAAAAAATCAATTTATGATATTAGTAAAAAAAATTCAAAGATTTTATTATCCTCCTTCTCACAAGCATATGTATTTTACCAATTATATCAAACGCAATTTTGTAATTTGTATAAGTTAAGATATGTCCTTCAATATCACGGAACATCTTTTTTTCTTAAGAATGAAATAAAGGATTATTTTGAAACACAAGGAATTTTTTATCCTGAATTAAAACATAAAAATATTTTGAATTCGGAAATGATTCAATGGAAAAACTGGTTAAGGGGTCATTATCAATATGATTTATCTCCGATTAGATGGTATCTATTAGTCCCACACAAATGGCGAAATAGATTCAATCAAACACGTATAGTGCAAAATAAAGATTTAAACAAAAGGCATTCAGATGAAAAAGATCGATTAATATTAATTAATTACAAAAAATTAAATGATTTTGAATTAAATTCATTATCAAATTCAAAATATAACCTTCAAAAATACTATGGATATGACCTTTTCTCATATAAATCGATTAATTATGAAAATAAGAAGGATTCACATATTTATGTATCACCATTACGTTTAAATAATAAACAAGAGATTTCTTATAATTACAACAAGATATATAAAAAAGGTAAATTAATTAATATGCCAGGAGGTATTATCCCTATTAATTTAGAAGATGATGATATTCTCAATCTAGATAAATTTACAGATAGAAAATATTTGGATTGGAGAATTTTCGATTTTTGTCTTCGAAATAAAGTCAATATTGAGTCCTGGATTGATATCGATACCAATGGTAATAAAAATACTAAGACTGGGTTTAATAATTATCAAATAATTGATAAAATGGATCAAAAAGGTCTTTTTTTTCTTAAAATTTCCCAAAATGGAGGAATTATGGCATCCAACAAAAAAAAATATCTTTTTTATTGGATGGCAATGAATGAAGAAATACTAAGTCGTCCCATATCAAATCTAAACCTTTGGTTCTTTCCAGAATTTGTGATCCTTTATAATACATATATTATGAAACCGTGGATCATACCAATCCAACTACTTCTTTTAAATTTTTATGAAAATAAAAACATCACTAGAAAGAACAAAAGGGATCTTTTTCTATTTTCGAATGAAAAAAAATCGATTGAATTAGAGAATCGAAATCAAGAAGAAAAAGAATCCGCAATTCGAGATAATCTTGAATCAGATGCACAAAATCAAGTGAATCTTGGATCACTTTTCTCAAACCAAGAAAAAGATATTGGAGAAGATTATGCAAGCTCCGATATGAAAAAACGTAGAAAGAAAACAGAATATAAGAGCAACACGGAAGTAGAGCTTGATTTTTTCCTAAAAAGGTATTTACGTTTTCAATTGAGATGGGATGATTTTTTAAATCAAAGAATGATCAATAATATCAAAATATATTGTCTCCTACTTAGACTAATAAATCCAAGAGAAATTGTTATATCCTCTATTCAAAGGGGAGAAATGAGTTTAGATATTTTGATTATTCAAAAGGATTTAACTCTTACAGAATTAATGAAAAAAGGTATATTAATTATCGAACCAATTCGTTTGTCTATAAAAAATGATGGACAATTGATTATGTATCAAAGTCTAAATATTTCATTGTTTCATAAGAGTAAGCCCAAAATTAATCAAATATACCGAGAAAAAAGCTATATTGCTAAGATTAATTTGGATAAATCCATTGCAAGACATCAAAAAATGGCTGAAAATAGATACAAAAATGATTATGATTTGTTGTTTGTTCCCGAAAAGGTTTTATCCACTAAAAGACGTAGAGAATTAAGAATTCTAATTTGTTTCAATTCGAGGAAGAGAAATGGTATTCATAAAAATCCAGTATTTTGCAACAACGTAAAAAACTGGGGTGAATTTTTGGATAAAAGAAAACATTTTGAGAAAAAGAAACTAATTAAATTAAAGTTCTTTCTTTGTCCTAATTATCGATTAGAAGATTTATCTTGTATGAATCGATATTGGTTTGATACCAATAATGGGGGCCGCTTCACTATGATAAGGATACATATGTATCCACGATTGCAAATTTGTTAATTATGCGTTTTTCATATATATTCTGTACCATATATGTATGGTATATGAAAAAAGGAGTTGCACCTATGTATTGTCTTACCTTCCAGTCTGATACATGAATACTAATTGAATGCATTTATCAATATCCAATAGATCTATAAATGATTAACGGAATCTTCTTATTTTTTCTTTTTTTATTTATTATTAGATTTCGATCCAAAATTGTTTCTCTTTTCTAAATGTAGAAATATATCACCCTTTCCTATTCCTATACGAATAAAATTGAAAAGAAAATTGGATTGATTCATTTTATTTGATAAAATTAGGAGTTCATAAAGAAATTAAGATTATTGTGTATACCAAATTAAAATGACTAGCATTATTCTTACTGATCAGTAAAATCCATTAAAAAAAAAGAGGATAGAAAATCCGTTTTATGGTAAAAAATTCATTCATCTCAGTTATTTCACAAGAAGAAAAAGAAGAAAACAGGGGGTCCATTGAATTTCAAGTATTTCGTTTCACCAATAAGATACGAAGACTGACTTCACATTTGGAATTGCACCGAAAAGATTATTTATCTCAGAGAGGTTTACGTAAAATCCTGGGAAAACGCCAACGACTGCTGTCTTATTTGTCAAAGAAAAATAGAATACGTTATAAAGAATTAATTAGTCAGCTGGATATTCGGGAGTCAAAAACTCGTTAAGTGAAAAAGGAATTTGAATTATTTTATTTTTTTATTCGATCTTGAATTTTAATGAACTTGTTTTCATTTTCAGCAATTCATGAAAGAATGAATCGAGGAATAACCTATGAATGTAACAACTACAAGAAAAGACCTCATGATAGTCAATATGGGACCTCACCACCCATCAATGCATGGTGTTCTTCGGCTCATCCTTACTCTAGATGGTGAAGATGTTATTGATTGTGAACCAATATTAGGTTATTTACACAGAGGAATGGAAAAAATTGCGGAAAATCGAACAGTTATACAATATCTACCTTATGTAACACGTTGGGATTATTTAGCTACTATGTTCACAGAAGCAATAACCGTAAATGGACCAGAACAGTTGGGAAATATTCAAGTACCTAAAAGAGCCAGTTATATCAGAGTAATTATGTTAGAGTTGAGTCGTATAGCTTCTCATCTGTTATGGCTTGGCCCCTTTATGGCAGATATTGGTGCACAGACCCCTTTTTTCTATATTTTCAGAGAAAGAGAATTAGTATATGATCTATTCGAAGCTGCCACCGGTATGAGAATGATGCATAATTATTTTCGTATCGGAGGAGTAGCGGCCGATCTACCTTATGGATGGATAGATAAATGTTTGGATTTCTGTGATTATTTTTTAACAGCGGTTTCTGAATATCAAAAACTTATTACGCGAAATCCTATTTTTTTAGAACGAGTTGAGGGAGTAGGCATTATTGGTCCAGAAGAAGCAATAAATTGGGGTTTATCGGGACCAATGCTACGAGCTTCCGGAATCCAATGGGATCTTCGTAAAGTTGATCATTATGAATGTTACGACGAATTGGATTGGGAAATCCATTGGCAAAAAGAAGGAGATTCATTAGCTCGCTATTTAGTCCGAATCGGTGAAATGAGGGAATCTATAAAAATTATTCAACAAGCTCTGGAAGGAATTCCAGGGGGGCCCTATGAGAATTTAGAAACCCGGTGCTTTGCTAGAGAAAGGGATCCGGAATGGAATGATTTTGAATATCGATTCATTAGTAAAAAACCTTCTCCTACTTTTGAATTGCCGAAGCAAGAACTTTATGTAAGAGTTGAAGCCCCAAAGGGAGAATTGGGAATTTTTTTAATAGGAGATCAGAGTGGTTTTCCTTGGAGGTGGAAAATTCGTCCACCTGGTTTTATCAATTTGCAAATTCTTCCTCAGTTAGTTAAAAGAATGAAATTGGCCGATATTATGACAATACTAGGTAGCATAGATATCATTATGGGAGAAGTTGATCGTTAAAATGATAATTGATACAACAGAAGTACAAGATCTAAATTCTTTTTCTAGATTGGAATCTTTAAAAGAAGTCTATGGAATCATAGGGATGTTTTTACCTATTTTGACTCTTGTATTGGGAATCACAATAGGTGTACTCGTAATTGTGTGGTTAGAAAGAGAAATATCCGCAGGAATACAACAACGTATTGGTCCCGAATACGCCGGTCCTTTGGGAATTCTTCAAGCTTTAGCAGATGGGACAAAACTTATTTTCAAAGAGAATCTTTTTCCATCTCGAGGAGATACTCGTTTATTCAGTATAGGACCATCCATAGCAGTTATATCCATTTTACTAAGTTATTCAGTAATTCCTTTTAGTTATCACCTTGTTTTATCTGATCTCAATATCGGTGTTTTTTTATGGATTGCCATTTCCAGTATTGCTCCCATTGGACTTCTTATGTCAGGATATGGATCAAATAATAAATATTCTTTTTTAGGTGGTCTACGAGCCGCTGCTCAATCGATTAGTTATGAAATACCATTAACTCTTTGTGTGTTATCAATATCTCTACGTGCGATTCGTTAAAACAGAAACTTTTCTTTTCTTTATTCCTTTTTTTTTTTCGAAAAGAAATTGAATAGATATCTCCTTTTTTTATTCATCATTCAGTTTGATGACCTAAATCAGATAGTTGTATGAGTGAAAGAAAACAGCTTAGAAATTAGCAGTAAAAAAATGGAGTCTCATTTCCTACGTACAAGAAAAAAAAAAGTAAATATAAGCAAGACTTTTACCCCAAGATTGGTTGATTAGTCATCCTGGCTTGAAGCGGGCTCAACTCAAAAGATCAACCGTATAGAGTTTTCACTCTGGTTTCTATGTATTACCCTAACGGGTGATTGAGCAAAAATCAGTGGATGGTTAGGAACACCAAAATACATAAAGGATTAGTAATGGAGATTTTTTATGTAAATTATCCAAAAATAATTTTTACATAAGATAAAAAGAATAATAATTGGGACTTTAAGTTAGTAGAAATGATCAAGTAGTACTACCCACAATTCCGATTCAGAGTATGCTCCTATCCACAGATTCAAAAATGACTATCAGGAACGAAATAATCCTTTTTTTGAAACCCCCCTTTTTCAGAAAGAAGAATAGGAACGAAAAAAAAAAGATCTTTTTCTTCTTTCCTATATTCATAGGGATAACGTGGTATTTTTCAGGAACTAATGTATAATTTTTTTTTTCGTAATCAAAAAGAATGGGTTGAAATATCTATTAATATTTCTAGAAAGAGTATTTTATTGAAGGATTAAGTTATTACTCAACAAAGAAAAATTCAAATTATTAAAGGATGAGATCAATTCAGAAGTGCTTTTTTAGTTATTATAGCAGACAGAATTCCATTGGTCTAATTCAGGACCTTCCGATAGGTTTTGACTCTATCTATATAGAATATATATTTCATTTCCAATCGATATTATAGTATTATACTACAAACATATCAATAGAAATAATATCAATTCGGTCCTTAGATTTATTGATGGCCCTCGAGGAGCCGTATGAGGTGAAAATCTCACGTACGGTTCTGAAATAGCGATGGGAACAGTGATGTTATCATCGACTATGATTATCTAACAGTTCAAGTACAGTTGATATAGTTGAGGCCCAGTCCAAATATGGTTTTTGGGGATGGAATTTGTGGCGTCAACCTATAGGGTTTTTCATTTTTCTAATTTCTTCCCTAGCAGAATGTGAGAGATTACCTTTCGATTTACCAGAAGCAGAGGAAGAATTAGTAGCAGGTTATCAAACCGAATATTCGGGTATCAAATTTGGGTTATTTTATGTTGCTTCCTATCTAAATCTATTAGTTTCTTCGTTATTTGTAACAGTTCTTTACTTAGGGGGTTGGAATATCTCTATTCCTTACATATTCGTTCCTGAGCTATTTGAAATAAATAAAGTAGGTAGAGTCTTTGGAACGACAATTGGTATTTTTATTACATTAGCTAAAACTTATTTCTTCTTGTTTATTTCTATCACAACAAGATGGACTTTACCTAGACTAAGAATAGACCAATTATTAAATCTTGGATGGAAATTTCTTTTACCCATTTCTCTCGGTAATCTATTATTAACAACTTCTTTCCAACTCCTTTCATTGTAAAGGAAAGAAAAAGGACTAGGATATTCTCGATTTACGACTTCTCTCAAATATCAAACAAGAGAAAGAAACAAACATAAAATTATTCATAGATCTTTACGATATGTTCCCTATGGTAACTGGGTTCATGAATTACGGTCAACAAACAGTACGAGCTGCAAGGTACATTGGTCAAGGGTTCATGATTACCTTATCTCACGCAAATCGTTTACCTGTAACTATTCAATATCCTTATGAAAAATTAATTACATCTGAGCGTTTCCGCGGCCGAATCCATTTTGAATTTGATAAATGCATTGCTTGTGAAGTATGTGTTCGTGTAT